AAGGATTGAGCCGAATACAAAGATTCTATTGCATATATGTTGGATAAATACATATATATATATCTCTAGATATACAAGATTTTAAATAGAAAATCTAAGACTCAAATGTTTCTATTGTTGTCTTGTATCCACAATTAAACCTATGGATCTTTATCCTTAGGATTGGTATATTCTTTATATATCCTGTAGTTTCCCTGAATCAAGCGAAGTATCACAAATCTTTCGGCTCACCCCGTATATTGTCCTCTTCGTTTCGTGTTAGAATAGAACCTTAATTTATTACTTGTTATTAGTTTTTTATGAGACGAGATTTTACGAATATTTCGAGGAAAGAACAAATAGTTCTTTTTTTGTTCGATACCAAGACATAGGAAAACCCATCTTTACCATTATTATTTATAATATTTAGAATCCATCATATTCATATCATATATAGTGAAGTTTTACCCCCGGATTCCCACAAAACAAAAAAAAAGAATCCTTTTTCACACTTCAACGATTGAATTTCTATGTTTAGTTTGATAGGAAATAAATAAAACTAAAGAATTGTGGCTCGAATGACTATTCATCTATTGTATTTTTATGTAAACAAATAAGGGGCAAGAAAACTCTATGGAAAGATGGTGGTTTAATTCGATGGTGTTTAAAAAGGAGTTAGAGCGTAGGTATGGGATAAAGAACTCACTGGACAATCTTGGTCCTGTTGAAAATACTAGTGAAAGTGAAGATCCGAATAGAAAAGGTAGGGCTAAAAACATTCATAGTTGCAGGGGTCGTGACAATTCTAGTTACACTAATGTCGATCATTTATTCGGCTTCAAAGACATTTGGGATTTTCTCTCTGATGATACTTTTTTAGTTAGGGATAGTAATGGAGATAGTTATTCTATCTATTTTGATATTGAAAATCATATTTTTGAGATTGACAACGACCATTCTTTTATGAGTGAACTAGAGAGTTCTTTTTATCATTATCGCAATTCTAGTTGTATGAATAATGGATCCACGAGTGAAGATTCCTTATCCAATCGTTACATGTATGATACTCAATCTAGTTGGAATAATCACATTAATAGTTGCATTGACAGTTATCTTCAGTCTCAAATCTGTATTGATACGTCCATTGTAAGTGATAGTAGTGACAGTTACATTTCTAGATGCATTTTTGATAAACGTAAAACTCGTAGTGAAAGCGAGAGGTCCAATCTACGAACCCGCGTGAAGAGTAGTGATTTAACTCTAAGAGAAGGGTCTAATGATCTCGATGCAACTCAAAAATACAGGCATTTGTGGGTTCAATGCGAAAATTGTTATGGATTAAATTATAAGAAATTTTTGAAATCAAAAATGAATATTTGTGAACAATGTGGATATCATTTGAAAATGAGTAGTTCAGAAAGAATCGAACTTTCGATCGATCCCGGTACTTGGGATCCTATGTATGAAGACATGGTCTCTCTGGATCCCATTGGATTTCATTCGGAGGAGGAGCCTTATAAAGATCGTATTGATTCTTATCAAAGAAAGACAGGATTAACGGAGGCGGTTCAAACAGGTGTAGGTCAACTAAATGGTATTATCGTAGCAATCGGGGTTATGGATTTTCAGTTTATGGGGGGTAGTATGGGATCCGTCGTGGGGGAGAAAATAACTCGTTTGATTGAGTACGCTACCAATCGACTTATACCTCTTATTATAGTGTGCGCTTCGGGGGGGGCGCGCATGCAAGAAGGAAGTTTGAGCTTGATGCAAATGGCTAAAATATCATCTGCCTTATATGATTATCAATCCAATAAAAAGTTATTTTATGTATCAATCCTTACATCTCCTACTACTGGTGGGGTAACAGCTAGTTTTGGTATGTTGGGAGATATCATTATTGCCGAACCCAATTCCTACATTGCATTTGCGGGTAAAAGAGTAATTGAACAAACATTGAATAAAACAGTACCTGAAGGTTCACAAGCGGCTGAATATTTATTCCAGAAAGGTTTATTCGACCTAATCGTACCACGTAATACTTTAAAAAGTGTTCTGAGTGAGTTATTTAAGCTCCACGCCTTTTTTCCGTTGAATTAAAATTCAATCAAGTAGAGCGTATTAAGTTCAATTATTTTCTTTGTAGCAAACAAGTAATTAGCTTATCGGAATTAAAGTAAATAAGAACGAAAATTGCTTTGGTTGGTGACCTAAGATCTAATTGTAGAAAGAAGCAAAAGTTGCGGATAACTCTTTTTTTTTTACCTAGATTTCCGATTACTAAATTAAGAAGTCTTTATCAAGAAGATAAAAGCGTGAGTTCTTCCTTTCGTGACATTAGGCAAATAAAACGAATTTCACCTTACGTAGATAATCAAATATAGAAAAGATAGATATATAGTTTTTTATCTTTCTGCATCGCCCGAAAATTTCATTTTCACTAAAAATCCTGGTTGTGTCGCATTCTAGCAAATCTTTCGATAATTTGTAAGAAACCTTTTCAAATTAGAAGACAAGAACAAAACACAAAGAAATTAAGAAAAAAAATATAATTAATATAATAAGAATATAATAAAGTTGATTATCATAGGTATCTTTCGTGTAGAAAGATGAATAAGTCCATTTATTTAGTTCTACACCCCCTGGACTTAGTCTATATACTCACTTAGATATATAGATATTTATTACTTCTATATCTATAAGAATTTTCAAACTCAATTTCTTAATAAATTGAATAGAATAATAAAGACCAATTCATAATAATTACAATTTTGAATTATAATTATTGTAAAATATGATAAAAAAAAAAAATAACAGGTGCAAATAGTAAATCGAGGTACCCCATTTTATGACAACTTTAACTTTTCCCTCTATTTTTGTGCCTTTAGTGGGCCTAGTATTTCCGGCAATTGCAATGGCTTCTTTGTTTCTTTATGTTCAAAAAAACAAGATTGTTTAGATCTGAGGGGACCCAATCTCATCCGTTTTTTTGAACTTCTACTTGCTAGCATAACACAGATATTTATTTCTTTCGGGAAATGGAAATATGGTATGACATGTGATTTCTAAAGGAAAAAGCTAGTATGCCTGCAGAAAATGATCTATGGCTAAATAAATTCCAGCTAGTTTAAAATAGAGCAGGATCGTTGGATACCTAAAGTTGGTGGATCTATCTGTAATATGGATATTGGGATTGGATTAAAGGGTATGTTATTAGTTTAGATCTAACCAATTTGATAAATTACTACTAAGGGTTCACATCAACTAGCACTAGTTTGATGTGAACTAGTGCTAGTTTGATGAGAGTTCCTTCGGAAACAAAAAAAAGTAAAGTAAAAATAATTTGGGGTATTCTCTCAATTCCAATAAAATGAAATCGGATGAAGTATGAGTTGGCGATCAGAACATATATGGATAGAACTTCTAACGGGATCTCGAAAACTAAGTAATTTTTGCTGGGCCCTTATCGTTTTTTTAGGTTCATTAGGATTCTTATTGGTTGGAACTTCCAGTTATCTTGGTAGAAATTTTATATCTTTTGTTCCGGCTCAGCAAATTGTTTTTTTTCCACAGGGGCTCGTGATGTCTTTCTACGGGATCGCGGGTTTCTTTATTAGTTCCTATTTATGGTGCACAATTTCCTGGAATGTAGGTAGTGGTTATGATCGATTCGATAGAAAGGAGGGAATAGTGTGTATTTTTCGTTGGGGATTTCCTGGAAAAAATCGTCGCATATTCCTCCGATTCCGTATAAAAGATATTCAATCCATTCGAATAGAAGTTAAAGAGGGTATTTACGCTCGTCGTATCCTTTATATGGACATCAGAGGCCGGGGGGCTATTCCGTTGACCCGTACTGATGAGAATTTGACTTCACGAGAAATTGAACAAAAAGCCGCCGAATTGGCCTATTTTTTGCACGTACCAATTGAAGTCTTTTGAGAAAAGGAAATGGGCTGAAGAATGAATGCTTTCTCAGCAGGAGGGAAAAAATTCCTGTTTTTTCTATAACATAATTTAACTGAAGTTTCGTCAAAACGTTCAGTCGAGCCAAAGCCGATGTATATGGAACAGCCCTAAAACAAAACTCCTTCTTTTGTGGTTTTTTATGCGTATCCAAATCGATGCAACTCAATTCAAACAAGTAACAAATTGAACTACTAGATTCAATTCATCGGATATATAAAACGATTTCGAAAGAAAGAAATTCATCTTTTTTAAATATTTGTTGGAATTGATACTTTATATGCAGATAAATCCTATCGTGTAAATTATTTCTGTCAATTGACCCTTTAATTTAAATTTATTCTTTCTTTTGTGTTCCATTACTAATACTAACCAATAATGGGTTTTCTTAATAATGATAACTGGTCCATTTCTGTCTTGTTTTACCACTCATTTTTTTATCATCACAATATCTTTCTCTCAATTATTCTATTCTTGCATATGGGTAATCGTTGGAATTTTTTCAAAAATATTGTATATTTTTTTAGAAAAAAAAAGGAATTCTTTTGTCTTAAAATATCAATAATATTCATTTCTTAAAGTGCCTCCATCACCGAAAGGAGGCACTTTAAGAAATTTGATGAATTGAGAGATCTGGAAACAATATTTTTTATTATTTCTTGATTCGAATTCGAAGCGGAGTCGTAGTCTATTTTTGTATTCGTTCTAGATTCACACAAAATCACAAATAAAATAGATTCATAGGTTTGATACCTTGTCTAGAACTCATGGGTAAAAAAAGAAATATTCGATCACATAGAGTCGACGAATGAAGTGGGTTAATTAATAATTCACAGACGAAAAATGGCAAAAAAGAAAGCATTCATTCCTCTTTTGTATCTTGCATCTATAGTGTTTTTGTCCTGTTGGATTTCTCTCTCATCATTTACTAAAAGTATGGAATCTTGGGTTACTAATTGGTCGAATACTGATCAATCCGAAATCTTTTTGAATGATATTCAAGAAAAAAGTATTTTAGAAAAGTTCATAGAATTAGAGGAAATCCTCTTCTTGGACGAACTGATCAAGGAATACTCGGAAATACATCTACAAAAGCTTCCTATAGGAATCCACAAAGAAACGATCCAATTAATCAAGATACACAATGAGGATCGTATCCATATGATTTTGCACTTCTCGACAAATATAATCTGTTTTGCTATTCTAAGCGGTTATTCGATTTTAGGTAACGAAGAACTTGTTATTCTTAACTCTTGGGCTCAGGAATTCCTATATAACGTAAGCGATACAGTAAAAGCTTTTTCAATTCTTTTATTAACGGATTTATGTATCGGATTTCATTCACCCCACGGTTGGGAACTAATGATTGGTTCTGTCTACAAGGATTTTGGATTTGTTCATAATGATCAAATCATATCTGGTCTTGTTTCCACTTTTCCAGTTATTCTCGATACTATTTTAAAATATTGGATTTTCCGTTATTTAAATCGTGTATCTCCGTCACTTGTAGTTATTTATCATTCAATGAATGATTGATAAATGATCCACCGATATTAATCTAATCAAATTAGAATGTTTCTTAATGTGTAGTTCTACATAAGCATTAAAAACTTCCTGCCCGGGGGGTTTTCATCCTATAACATTCCAGTAAAATGATTCCAGTAAATAGCAGAATCGTGGATAGGGAACTATACTAGCGACCTACCCAATTTATTGTAGAAATTTTCGGATCAATGATTAGACCATGCAAACTAGAAATACTTTTTCTTGGATAAAGGAACAGATTACTCGATCTATTTCCGTATCGCTCATGATATATATCATGACTCGAACATCCATTTCAAGTGCATATCCCATTTTTGCGCAGCAGGGTTATGAAAATCCACGAGAAGCGACTGGGCGTATTGTATGTGCCAATTGCCATTTAGCTAAGAAGCCCGTGGATATTGAGGTTCCACAAGCGGTACTTCCTGATACTGTATTTGAAGCAGTTGTTCGAATTCCTTATGATAAGCAAGTGAAACAAGTTCTTGCTAACGGTAAGAAAGGGGGTTTGAATGTGGGGGCTGTTCTTATTTTACCGGAGGGGTTTGAATTAGCTCCTTACGATCGTATTTCTCCCAAGATGAAAGAAAAGATAGGCAATTTGTCTTTTCAGAGCTATCGCCCTAATCAAAAAAATATTCTTGTGATAGGGCCTGTCCCTGGTCAGAAATATAGCGAAATCACCTTTCCTATTCTTTCCCCCGACCCCGCTACTAAGAAGGGTGTTCACTTCTTAAAATATCCTATGTACGTAGGGGGAAATAGGGGAAGGGGTCAGATTTATCCCGACGGAAGCAAGAGTAACAATACAGTTTATAATGCTACAGGAGCGGGTATAGTAAGTAAAATCATACGAAAAGAAAAGGGGGGATACGAAATAACCATAACAGATCCGTCGGATGGAGGTCAAGTGGTTGATATTATCCCTCCTGGACTAGAACTTCTTGTTTCAGAAGGTGAATCCATCAGATTTGATCAACCATTAACGAGTAATCCTAATGTGGGTGGATTTGGTCAGGGAGATGCAGAAATAGTACTTCAAGATCCATTACGTGTCCAAGGTCTTTTGTTCTTCTTGGCATCTGTTATTTTGGCACAAATCTTTTTGGTTCTTAAAAAGAAACAGTTCGAGAAGGTTCAATTGGCCGAAATGAATTTCTAGATTCGCCGATTTATCGACATCAAGTTCGTAAAAAGAAACAAATTATTGTTGTCGATTATGTATCATCAAAAAAACTGAAATTATGAAAAACCTTTTATTTACTTGTTTATACTATTGTTCTACGAGCTTCGGGGAATCCCTTGTACCACATTCCTAGTCATATCATATATAGGTAGATCCTTTTTGAAGTATTATATTTGACCACCGCTTTCTTTGTGTTTTTTTAGACAAATTGAATTCGTACGACTATGTTACTATACTATTGCCTGCCAGATTTCAATTATCAATCTTATAATAGATTCTATTTGAAATAGAACTAAGATTGGGATAGATAGTCGCATAAGTAAGCGCGGAACTATAAATGTGGGCAACAAATAATTCTAGGAGGGATTGTTTGTCTTCCTATTTTTCGACACAAGAAAGGGGTGGAAAAAATCCCCCTTCTTGTGTCGAAAGAGTAATGATTTTTGATCCTGTTCGGCAAAAATTCCTAGTCTTGGTGTCGGTTTTCAGATGTATCAGAACTTCCTTTTTTATTTATTACGTACAATAAAATAAAGTAGTGGACAAACAAAAAAAGGGGGGGGGGTCCTTTTTTTTTTGACTAAATAGAAGTTATTCAATGAACTTATAAAAAATTGAAATCTTTCTGAGATAATAAATTATAAATAAAGTTAAGAGTATAGAAAAGTATTTGTACGATATCTAATCTACAGAAATATAGACAATCCGGAAAATTGAGTAATTCCTCCCTTCTTATAACTTGGTCTTATAACTTGGAAAGTACCCATAGATACTATCAACGAGCAGGTGAATCAATCAATGAAGTTCATTTTTCAAAAGCACCA